TTTCCTTACGACTAAAATAAAGGACTATTTTAGAACACTAGGAATATTTCATTCAGAATTAAAACATAAGAAACTTCAGAGTTATAGAATCAATCAATGGAAAAACTGGTTAAGACGGCATTATCAATACGATTTATCTCAGATTAGATGGTCTAGATTAATGCCAAAAAAATGGCGAACTAAAGTTAATCAAAGTTGTATGACTCAAAATAAAAATAGAAACTTAAACAAATGGAATTCATATGAAAAAGACCAATTAAGTCATTACAAAAAAGAAAATGATTTGAAACTCTATTCATTATCAAACGAAAAAGATAATTTTAAAAAATGTTATAGATATGATCTTTTAGCATCTAAATCGATTAATTATGAAAATAAAAATGACTCATTTATTTCTAGATTACCCTTTCAAGTCAAAAAGAACTTCGAAATTTCATATAATTTCAACCCGTCCAAACACAACTTTGTTGATATGTCCGGCAATCTGCATATCAATAATTATCTAAGAAAAGGCAATATTCTAGATATAGAAAGAAATCTCAATAGAAAATATTTTGATTGGAAAATTCTCCATTTTTCTCTTAGACAAAAAGGAGATATTGAGGCCTGGGTTAAAATCGATACCAACAGTAATCCAAATACTCAAATTGGTATTAATAATTATCAAATAATTGATAATTATCAAATAATTGAGAAAAGGGGGGTTTTTTATCTTACAACTCATCAAAATCCAGAAAAAACTCAAAAAAATTCGAAAAAAGTCTTTTTTGATTGGATGGGAATGAATGAAAAAATATTTAATCGTCCCATATTGAATCTGGAATTTTGGTTCTTTCCAGAATTTTTACTACTTTCTAATGTCTATAAAATAAAACCGTGGATTATACCAAGCAAATTCCTTCTTTTAAATTTGAATACAAATGAAAAGGTTAGTCAAAACCAAAAACAAAACTTTTTTATACCATCAATAAAAAAAAAACAGAATAGAATTCAAGAAGCAAAAGAACCCGCAAGTCAAAGAGAGCATGGATCGAGTATAGAAAACAAAGAAAATCGGGGCCCTGTTTTCTCAAAACATCAAAACGATCTTGAAAAAGATTACGTGGAATCAGACACAAAAAAGGGTAAAACTAAAAAACAATACAAAAGCAACACGGAAGCAGAACTAGATTTGTTCTTGCAACGTTATTTGCTTTTTCAATTGAAATGGAAGGATGCTTTGAATCAAAGTCTGCTCGAAAATATCAAGGTATATTGTCTCCTGCTTCGACTGACAAATCCAACCAAAATTACTATATCGTCAATTCAAAGGAGAGAAATGTGTTTGGATACAATGCTGATTCAGGCAAATTTACCTCTTACAGACTTACTAAAGAAGGGGGTATTGATTATCGAACCCATTCGGTTCTCTGTAAAAAATAATGGAGAATTTCTTATGTATCAAACCATAGGTATTTCGTTGGTTCATAAAAGTAAACACCAAACTAATCAAAGATACCGAGAACAAAGATATGTTGCTAAAAAGAATTTTGACGAATTCATTCTGCAACCTCAAACTCAAAGAATAAATACAGAACAAAATCATTTTGATTTGCTTGTTCCTGAAAATATTTTATGGTCTAGACGTCGTAGAGAATTGAGAATTCGAAGTTTTTTTAATTCTTTGAATTGGGATGGTGTCGATAGAAATTCAGTATTTTGCAATGAAACCAATGTAAAAAACTGGAGTCAATTTTTGGATGAAAGGAAACCCTTTTATAAAGAGAAAAATGAATTAATTAAATTGAAGTTCTTTCTTTGGCCTAATTATCGATTAGAGGATTTAGCTTGTATGAATCGTTATTGGTTTGATACCAATAATGGTAGCCGTTTCAATATCTTAAGAATACATATGTATCCACGATTGAAAATTAATTGATAGTACTATATACCCTGTCTCGTATAGAGTATATGAAAGCAAACAAAAGCACACATGCCTTGTTTTACATCTTATTCGAATCTAATTCGAGTAGACGATACTAAATCAATAAAATAAGGTATCGATTAGATCTAAAAATGAATCAACAGAATATTTTTCATTTTAGGATTTTAGGTTTCAATTATTCGCTTTTGTGAATGAAAAAAACGTATCTATCACCTTTTTGGATTCCTATCTGAATCAATTTTTTAATTTGATTAATTTATTGGAATTGATAAAATTAGAGGTTCATAAAGAAATTAAGTCTATATACCACGTTCAAATTACTGGCATTATTATTACTGATCAATAAAATTCGAAAAAATCCATATCTGTAAAATAAAGAAAGGGGAAATTCGTTTATGGTAAAAAATTATGTCATTTCAGTTACTTCTCAAGAAGAAAAGAAAGGATCTGTTGAATTTCAAGTATTCAATTTCACCAATAAGATACAGAGACTTACTTCACATTTAGAATTGCACAAAAAAGACTATTTATCTCAGAGAGGTTTGAAGAAAATTTTGGGAAAACGTCAACGACTGCTAGCTTATTTGGCAAAAAAAAATAGAGTACGTTATAAAGAATTAATTAATAAATTGGCCATTCGAGAGACAAAAATTCGTTAATTTTATTAAATTAATTTGAAGAGTTATTGCATTTTCACTTATATGTTTCGATTAAATTTTGATGAACTTCTTTTCACTTTCAGTAATTCATGGAAGAATGAATCGTTAAAAAACTTATGACTGCACCAACTACAAGAAAAGACCTCATGATAGTCAATATGGGGCCTCAGCACCCATCAATGCACGGTGTTCTTCGACTCATCGTTACTCTAGATGGTGAAGATGTTGTCGACTGCGAACCAATATTGGGTTATTTACATAGAGGGATGGAGAAAATTGCAGAAAACCGAACAATTATACAATATTTGCCTTATGTAACACGGTGGGATTATTTAGCTACTATGTTCACAGAAGCAATAACCATAAATGGACCCGAACAATTAGGCAATATTCAAGTACCTAAAAGGGCTAGCTATATCAGAGTCATTATGTTGGAGTTGAGTCGGATAGCTTCTCATTTATTATGGCTCGGTCCTTTTATGGCGGATATTGGTGCGCAGACCCCTTTCTTCTATATTTTTCGAGAAAGAGAATTGATATATGACCTATTCGAAGCGGCCACTGGTATGCGAATGATGCATAATTATTTTCGTATTGGAGGAGTGGCTGCTGATCTACCCTATGGCTGGATAGATAAATGTTTGGATTTTTGTGATTATTTTTTAACAGGGGTTGCTGAGTATCAAAAACTTATTACCCGGAATCCCATTTTTTTAGAACGAGTTGAAGGCGTAGGAATTATTGGAAGAGACGAGGCAGTAAATTGGGGTTTATCGGGACCAATGCTACGAGCTTCCGGAATAGAATGGGATCTTCGTAAAGTTGATCATTATGAGTCTTACGACGAATTTGATTGGCAGGTTCAATGGCAACGAGAAGGGGATTCATTAGCTCGTTATTTAGTACGAATCAGTGAAATGACAGAATCCATAAAGATTATTCAACAGGCTCTGGAAGGAATTCCAGGAGGGCCTTACGAAAATTTAGAAATCCGACGTTTTGACAGATTAAAAGATCCTGAATGGAATGATTTTGAATATCGGTTTATTAGTAAAAAACCTTCTCCAACTTTTGAATTGTCGAAACAAGAACTTTATGTGAGAGTTGAAGCCCCAAAAGGAGAATTGGGAATTTTTCTGATAGGAGATCAGAGCGTTTTTCCTTGGAGATGGAAAATTCGCCCACCAGGTTTTATCAATTTGCAAATTCTTCCTCAGTTAGTTAAAAGAATGAAATTGGCTGATATTATGACAATACTAGGTAGCATAGATATCATTATGGGAGAAGTTGATCGTTGAAATGATAATTGATACAACAGAAATGGAGACTATCAATTCTTTTTCCAAATTGGAATCCTTAAAAGAAGTCTATGGGATCATATGGATTCTTGTACCTATTTTGACTCTTGTATTAGGAATCACAATAGGTGTACTAGTAATTGTTTGGTTAGAAAGAGAAATATCTGCAGGAATACAACAACGTATCGGACCTGAATATGCCGGACCTTTAGGAATTCTTCAAGCTCTAGCAGATGGGACAAAACTACTTTTGAAAGAGAACCTTATTCCATCTACAGGAGATACTCGTTTATTCAGTATCGGACCATCCATAGCAGTAATATCTATCTTTCTAAGTTATTCAGTAATTCCTTTTGGTGATCACCTTGTTCTAGCCGATCTTAGTATTGGTGTTTTTTTCTGGATTGCCATTTCAAGTATTGCTCCCGTTGGACTTCTTATGTCGGGGTATGGATCAAATAATAAATATTCCTTTTTGGGTGGTCTACGGGCAGCTGCTCAATCAATTAGTTATGAAATACCATTAGCTCTATGTGTGTTATCAATATCTCTACGTGTGATTCGGTGAGCCCGAAAATGTCTCCAAATTCTTTTCTTTCTAGAAACAAGGATAAAAAGATTTAATTGACTATATATATTTTTCTTCAGCATTTAAGTTGATGAACTAAACCAGATAGTTATATGAGTGAAAGAAAACGGCTTCTAAATTTGCAGTAAAAAGTTGAGTCTCATTTCCTATGTACAAAAAGCAAATGGTGAAAAAAGTAAACATAAGCAATAGAGATTATTTACCCCAAGATTCGTGAATTGTCATGATAACTTGAAGCGGGTTCAAAAGATCAACTGTATGGAGTTTTTCTTGTCTATTACCATAGATGGATTTCCACAACAGGAGGTTTTTGAAAGAAAAAATAAGTGGATGGTTAGGAAGACCAAGATACACAAAGGATTAATAATTGAGATTATGTAAGTTATCCAAGAGGATATTTCTGTACATAAAAGGAATTCAAATTGGGGCTTTACGTTCGTAGAAATGATCAAGAAGTACTCCCCATGATTCTGATCCAGAGTATGTTCCTATCCACTGAGTAAGTAAATAACTATCAAGAACGAAGTAATCTTTTACTTTGGTTAAAGGCCCTTTTTCGGAGAAAGGAGAATAGGAATGAAATAAAATAAATCAAAATAGAAAGAAAAGAATCTAATTGCAAAAGAAAAAAGGAGAGATGTCGTTGTTTTTTTCTTCCTTTTTCTTTTTTTGTTCTTATTCTTTCTTTCCTATAATTTCATTTTGATTTCTATTTATATTTAGAGAGATCAAATTTTTGTCATGATTCATGAACTAATCAACTCTCTAATTTTTTTCGTAATTGAAAATTCCAGGTTGAAATGTATATGTGATATTGCTATAAAGCACATTTTTTTTATTTTATTTAATGATAAGGTTATTAATCAACAAAGCCAAATTAAAATTCTTAAAAGATGAGATAAATTCAGAAGCACTTATTTATTAATTTTAAATATAGCAGACAGAATTCCATTGGTCTAATTTGGGACCTTAGGATAGATTTTGACTCTATCTGACAAACATATCAAGATAAAGAAGAGGAAAGGGCCCTTAGATTTATTTGTGACCTCTGAGGAGCCGTATGAGGTGAAAATCTCACGTACGGTTCTGTAATAGCGATGGGCACAGTGATGTTATCATCGACTATGATTATCTAATAGTTCAAGTACAGTTGATATAGTGGAAGCGCAGTCAAAATATGGTTTTTGGGGGTGGAATTTGTGGCGTCAACCCATCGGGTTTATCGTTTTTCTAATTTCGTCTCTCGCCGAGTGTGAAAGATTACCTTTTGATTTACCAGAAGCAGAAGAAGAATTAGTAGCAGGGTATCAAACCGAATATTCAGGTATCAAATTTGGTTTATTTTACATTGCTTCATATCTGAATCTACTAGTTTCTTCATTATTTGTAACAGTTCTTTACTTGGGAGGTTGGAATCTTTCTATTCCGTACATATTAGTTCCTGAGCTATTTGGCATAAATAAAAGGGGTAAAGTCTTTGGAAGACTAATTGGTATTTTTATCACATTAGCCAAAACTTATTTGTTTTTGTTCATTCCTATTGCAACAAGATGGACCTTACCGAGGCTGAGAATGGACCAACTATTAAATCTTGGGTGGAAATTTCTTTTACCGATTTCTCTAGGTAATCTATTATTGACAACCTCGTTCCAACTTCTTTCACTGTAAAAGACCACAATATCCTAGATTCACGACTTGTCTCAAACAAGAGAAAGAAACAAGCATAAAATCTTTTTTATAGATATTCAACATATGCTCCCTATGATAACGGAATTCCTAAATTATGGTCAACAAACAATACGAGCCGCCAGATACATCGGCCAAGGTTTCATCATTACCCTGTCCCACGCAAATCGTTTACCTGTAACTATTCAATACCCCTACGAAAAATTGATCACATCGGAACGTTTCCGAGGCCGAATACACTTTGAATTTGATAAATGCATTGCTTGTGAGGTATGTGTGCGTGTATGTCCTATAGATTTACCCGTTGTTGATTGGAAGTTGGAAACTGATATTCGAAAGAAACGATTGCTGAATTACAGTATTGATTTTGGAATCTGTATATTTTGTGGTAATTGTGTTGAGTATTGCCCAACAAATTGTTTATCAATGACTGAAGAATATGAACTTTCTACTTATGATCGTCACGAATTGAATTATAATCAAATCGCTTTGGGTCGCTTACCAATGTCAGTAATTGATGATTACACAATTCGAACAATTTTGAATTTACCTCAAATAAAGAATGAATAAACCCTTAATTCGATTCAAAAAAATTACGAATTACGAAGGCTTAGTTCGGATCTAAAACAATGAGATTTTTGCTTGGGCAATTCAAACTAGTGGTTGCTTAATGAGACTACTAGCTTAATTTAGATTGAAAACAAAATTGATTTCCATATTATATATTATAATAGATAATAGTAAAATAGTAATGGTTTCAAAGTAGATAAATGATATCAAAAATAGATAGGTTTAAACTACTCTTTCGACGAGTAAAGAATGGATAGTGGTCCAATAAAATAAAAGCATCCACCTCAATTTATACCCATTAGAATTTCATTCAATTAACAATTTCAAAGTATCATAAAAAATAGAAAAACTGCTTTTTTCCTGGTCAGGTCAATAAAGTCATGAAATTCTTCGTTTTTGATTTTTTATAAAAAATGGATTTATCTGAACCAATACATGATTTTCTTTTAGTCTTTCTAGGATCGGGTCTTATATTAGGGGGTCTAGGAGTGGTATTACTTCCCAATCCAATTTATTCGGCCTTTTCCTTGGGATTGGTTCTTGTTTGTACATCGTTAGTCTATATTCTATCTAACTCCTATTTTGTAGCTGCTGCGCAGCTACTTATTTACGTAGGAGCTATAAATGTTTTAATCATTTTTGCTGTGATGTTCATGAATGGCTCCGAATATTACAAGGATTTTCATCTTTGGACCGTAGGAGATGGAATTACTTCGATGGTTTGTATAAGTCTTTTTATTTCACTAATTACTATTATTTCAGATACGTCATGGTACGGGATTATTTGGACTACAAGATCAAACCAGATTATAGAGCAAGATTTTCTAAGTAATAGTCAACAAATTGGAATTCATTTATCAACAGATTTTTTTCTCCCATTTGAACTTATTTCAATAATCCTTTTAGTTGCTTTAATAGGTGCAATTGCTGTAGCTCGTCAATAAAAAATTTCTATTAAAACTTGGAATTAAAATAAAATTTTGTTCTGTCTTATCACATTCATTTTCCTTCAATTCTATTTGAATTCTAGCTGGATAAATAGAAAGACTTTAGGTCAATCTAGTACCAATATATTTCTTTGTTCCATACTTGTTATATACTAGTCTATTAAATTAGTTGAATTGTTGTTCATATTGAAAGGAGTCGAGATTGATAAGGAGTTGTTTAATGATTCTCGAACATGTACTTGTTTTGAGTGCCTATTTATTTTCTATCGGTATCTATGGATTGATCACAAGTCGAAATATGGTTAGAGCCCTTATGTGTCTTGAACTTCTATTGAATGCGGTTAATATAAATTTTGTAACATTTTCTGATTTTTTTGATAATCGTCAATTAAAAGGAGACATTTTCTCAATTTTTGTTATAGCTATTGCAGCCGCTGAAGCAGCCATTGGACTGGCTATTGTTTCATCAATTTATCGTAATAGAAAATCAACTCGTATCAACCAATCAAATTTGTTGAATAATTAATAGTAATCATTTACATTCTAATATTGAGAAAGCGATTTGAATTAGCATGTTTAATACGTAAAGTATGATCTTATTTGCAAAATATAAGAAATCAAAGTATTTTGGCCTCTCTCATATCTCATAAACCAATCCAGAAAGGGGTTGATTAGAAAATTCTGATAACTCATTGATTCATCTGGTATATAAATATATAATTCGTTTCTAAGTTTACTAGATCGAAAATTTAGAACATTAAAAAACGTATAGACCAAATGTCACATTCAGTAAAGATTTACGATACGTGTATAGGATGTACTCAATGTGTCCGAGCCTGCCCCACGGATGTATTAGAAATGATACCTTGGGACGGTTGTAAGGCTAAACAAATTGCTTCTGCTCCACGAACAGAGGACTGCGTTGGTTGTAAGAGATGTGAATCCGCCTGCCCAACGGATTTCTTGAGTGTACGAGTTTATTTATGGCATGAAACAACTCGCAGTATGGGTCTAGCTTATTGATACGTTCGAGAAAACTCTACTTGAATCCATTTAATTTTTTTACCGACAAACCTGTGCTCGAAAATCAAAATATTTTGAGCACGGGTTTTTTTGGTCTAAGTGTATCTTGTCTTTACTACGAATTATTTTCCTTGGTTAACAATAATTGTAGTTTTTCCGATATTTGCGGGTTCTTTAATTTTCTTTCTTCCCCATAAAGGAAATAGGGTAATCCGGTGGTATACCATATGTATATGTATTTTAGAACTCCTTCTAACAACTTATGCATTTTGTTATCATTTCCAATCGGATGATCCATTAATCCAACTAGTAGAGGATTATAAATGGGTCGATTTTTTTGATTTCCATTGGAGATTAGGAATAGATGGACTTTCTATAGGACCCATTTTATTAACAGGATTTATCACGACTTTAGCGACTTTAGCGGCTTGGCCAGTTACTCGAGATTCTAGATTATTCCATTTTCTCATGTTAGCAATGTACAGTGGTCAAATTGGATCATTTTCGTCTCGGGACCTTTTACTTTTTTTCATCATGTGGGAGTTAGAATTAATTCCTGTTTATCTACTTCTAGCCATGTGGGGAGGAAAGAAACGTCTGTACTCAGCTACAAAATTTATTTTGTACACGGCAGGGGGTTCTATTTTTCTCTTAATGGGAGTTTTGGGTGTTGCTTTATATGGTTCTAATGAACCAACATTAAATTTTGAAACATCAGTTAATCAATCATATCCTGTGATTTTAGAAATAATCTTCTATATTGGATTTTTTATTGCTTTTGCTGTCAAATCGCCCATTATCCCCCTACACACATGGTTACCAGATACCCATGGAGAAGCACATTACAGTACTTGTATGCTTCTAGCCGGAATCTTATTAAAAATGGGAGCGTATGGATTAATTCGAATCAATATGGAATTATTACCTCATGCCCATTCTATATTTTCTCCTTGGTTGATGATAATAGGTACAATACAAATAATCTATGCAGCTTCAACATCTCTTGGCCAACGGAATTTAAAAAAAAGAATAGCCTATTCCTCTGTCTCTCATATGGGTTTCATAATTATAGGAATTAGTTCTCTAACCGATACGGGACTTAATGGAGCCCTTTTACAAATAATCTCTCATGGATTTATTGGTGCTGCACTTTTTTTCTTGGCGGGAACGACTTATGATAGAATCCGCCTTGTTTATCTTGACGAAATGGGCGGAATAGCTATTCCAATGCCAAAAATGTTCACGATGTTTAGTAGCTTTTCGATGGCTTCCCTTGCATTACCAGGTATGAGTGGTTTTGTTGCCGAATTGCTAGTATTTTTTGGAATAATTACCGGCCAAAAATATCTTTTAATTCCAAAACTACTAATTACTTTTGTAATGGCAATTGGAATTATATTAACTCCTATTTATTCATTATCTATGCCACGCCAGATGTTCTATGGATACAAGCTATTTAACGCTCCGAAGGATTCGTTTTTTGATTCTGGACCGCGAGAGTTATTTCTTTCGATCTCCATCTTTTTACCCGTCATAGGTATTGGTATATACCCCGATTTCGTTCTTTCATTAGCAGTTGACAAGGTCGAAGTTATTCTATCTAATTTTTTTTAGAAATAATTGGATGACTGAAATAAAAAAACCTATGTTTGTTTTTAAAAACATTCTTGGACAATGAAAAAAAGTCTTCTTTTTTTCTTTAATTAAGATCAATTAAGAGAAGAATTAAGTAAAAACAATGAAATTGAACTACATATGATAGAAAACCGTGTGAATCAAATATTGTATTGATGATTCACACGGCCCACATGTTAGTTCATACAATGCCTCACCCGCTCTTGTATTTGTAATAACTTGTCTTGAATTCAATTAAATGTTGATGGAAAAGAACCATAACTATGTAACCCTATTCCTAATAGATTGACCCCAAAATAGCATATCCAAATTATAAGAAAGCCTATAGACGCTATAATTGCAGAATTTGCACCCCGCAAATTTCTATTTGTTCGAGTATGTAAATAAATTGCAAATACGATCCAAGTAATAAATGCCCAAGTTTCTTTTGGGTCCCAATTCCAATATGACCCCCACGCTTCATTAGCCCATACCGCTCCCGAAAGGATTCCTATGGTTAAAAAAGTAAATCCTAAACTAATAACCCGATAACTCCAATAATCCAATTGTTGAATCAATTGGAACCTGTAATAATTTTTAGCAGAAAAAAACGAAGTATTTTCGAAAACATTTTCACCCACGAAAAATGACGCGTTTAAAAAACCATTGCTCTTATAAATATAAAAAAGCTTTCTGTTTTTACGAAATGTAATCACTAGAAGTGCTACTGATAATAACGATCCACATAAAAGGGCTGCATAGCCCAATATCATCATACTTACGTGCATTATTAACCACTCCGATTGAAGAGCAGGTACTAATATTCCAGATTGGTGTATTTCAGTTAAAATACCTGAAGTAGCAAAGCCTTGGGTCAAAATAGCACTTGGTCCAGTTATTTTACTTAAAATGAAAACATTTTTTTTGAAATACGGAATTATATGAATAAGGGAGAAACTCCATGAAAGGAAAATTAATGATTCATATAAATCGCTTAGTGGGAAATGTCCTGAAGAAATCCACCGAGTAACTAATAATCCTGTTATACAGAAAAAAGTCACTATTATGCCCTTTTCTGACGAATCGTATAGTTTTACAATTTCCTCGACTAAAAGGGTTATCAAATGAATTGTAATTACAATTGAAACGATCGAAAAGGAAATGTGAGTTAATATATGCTCTAAGGTTGAAAATATCATAAAAAATCTTAAAAAATAAGAGTCCCTTAATTACATAATTCGAAAATGGAAATCGGGAATTGAATTCATTATAAGATCTATTTATCCTTTTTAGAAGATGGTATGCCGCCACTCGGACTCGAACCGAGATGCATTAGCACTGCTTCCTAAGAGCAGCGTGTCTACCAATTTCACCATAGCGGCCTGTCTTGAACTCATAATAGCCTATGAATAAGCAATCGTCGAGATTGAGTAAGCTATTTTAGTTTAGTAATGATTCAAATGGATCAATAACAATAAAAAGTTGTTCAAATAGGAATTTGAGGTTGAAGGTTCATTATTTTCGATTTGAGTTTAGAGTCTTAGTTTTTTTATTTAACCTGGGACTTTCCTATATTTTATGCTTTCCTCGAATTCAGAATTCAACTCTTGTAACTAAACCGTTCTATACTCAAATTAAGGAATAAGGAATAGAGTGAAAAAATTTTGTTTTCATTGTTTAAGCAGCAATTTCTTATTTTTTTTTTTAGAAATCTAAATTAGAAATCTAAAATAAAACAAAAAAGGGATTTTGACGACAAAATAGAAAGAAAAGAACCCATTTTGTATCGCTCAAAATTCACAATTAGCCATACAAAATTTCATTAATCAATTTTCTCTATTGGGTTAAGGGCAAGATATATATGGGGGACTATATAATAATTCAGAGAAAATCAAAAGTTAGAAAGGTCGACAAAACAAAAAGGTTTCAAAATAGAATCAATAAATTTCAATGAGTTTTTAACTTTCACTAAAGATTTTTATATACGTTCTTCTATAGCTATAGAGATGCAAATATAGAATTTTTTTTTCATTTTATTCTGCAAATAGGTCGATGGGGAAAATAAAACTCCCCACCTTGGAATAGAAATGATCTTTATTCTTTTGTCAACAAAAAAGTTATTATTCAGTGATTGATATAGTAAATAGAGGATTTCCTAATTCTATTATTTTATATATCAATTATTTACTATATCAATCAGAAAAGCGAATAGAGTTCCATTACATATGGATTGGGGAGTTAATCAATATCAAATAGGAAGGGGAAATCGTTAAATAATTCAATTATTATCTAATTGAATAATTTAAGAATAATTGAATTATTTTTTCAAGTTGATTCAAATTATTTTAACGTTTTATTACTTATTTATTTGGGTTTGGCGTACAAAAAAACTTTTTGAATTCCCGGTAGAAAGAGATTTCGCTAACGAAAAAGCCTTTAATGCTATCCAATACCCCTTCCCTTTCCAAATATTTTTACGAATACGCTTTTTTGATGTCGAAGTGCGTTTTTTTGGAACTGCCATTTATAAATTAAAAAATTACTCATTGTTATAGCTGGATGTGAAAGACATCTATTGTTCAAAACGAATTATTTTTAATACATATTTATTTTCGAGCTAATAGTGTTCTCCTCAAATAAAACATTATCGAGATAGGTAAAAGATATGTCAAAATTGCAGAATACTGGAAATAAAAACAGAAGGCCAATATGCGTTTTTTCAAGTCTTTCTATTCCATAAAACATTCATAATCGTAAAAAAGAAAAGATTCTCTAGTGACTGGTATCTTTATTTCACAATTTCCCATTCTTTTTGATTCATAAAATCTATACCTATAGAATTTGATAATCGGCTTTTCCGTAGAAATGAAGAAAGAAAATTAGTTGAACTTAAGAAATTGAACTTAATAAAAATCAAAAATAAAATAAGGAATCCCAAAAATATTCGATTTTTATTTATGGTTCCACATTTCATTTACATGCAATAAAATACCTCGAAAGGTTTAAAGATAAGAACCGCGTTTTTACTTCAGGAAATGAAAAACTTGAATCCCCGTTCGATTCACTATCTTTGGTCAAACTTGGATCAAAAATAGGCCTATTTCAAAGGAGATTAGTAATTAATCCCTTTCATATCATTTGACCAATTGTAACTTTGTGATTTCAATAGTTGAAGTATTTAGCAAAGACTCAGAATAAGTAAGAATAGAAAATTCGATTAAAATTTAAAATTAGTTTAAGTTAGTCCATATTTTTACTTTTTATTGACTCCTTTCAAAAGAGGTAAGATCCGGTGAATCGGAAACAATTAATTAAGAATTCAAAACTTTTTTATGGAACAGACATATGAATATGCGTGGATCATACCTTTCATTCCACTTCCAGTCCCTATGTTAATAGGAGCGGGACTTATTCTTTTTCCAACGGCAACAAAAAGTTTTCGCCGTATGTGGGCTTTTCAGAGTGTTTTATTGTTAAGCATAGTCATGATTTTTTCAATCTCCCTGTCTATTCAGCAAATCAATAGCAGTTCTTTTTATCAATATGGATGGTCTTGGATCATCAATAATGATTTTTCTTTAGACTTCGGATACTTGATCGACCCACTTACTTCTATTATGTCAATATTAATCACTACTGTTGGAATTATGGTTCTTATTTATAGTGATAATTATATGGCTCATGATCAAGGATATTTGAGATTTTTTGTTTATATGAGTTTTTTCAGTACTTCCATGTTGGGATTAGTTACTAGTTCCAATTTGATACAAATTTATATTTTTTGGGAATTGGTTGGGCTGTGTTCCTATCTATTAATAGGATTTTGGTTTACACGACCTGTTGCGGCAAATGCTTGTCAAAAAGCCTTTGTAACTAATCGTGTAGGGGATTTTGGTTTATTATTAGGAATTTTAGGTTTTTATTGGATAACGGGGAGTTTCGAATTTAGGGATTTATTCGAAATATTCACTAACTTGATTTATAATAATGAGGTAAATTTTCTATTTATTACGTTATGCGCTGTTCTCTTATTTGCCGGTGCAGTTGCTAAATCCGCCCAATTCCCCCTTCATATATGGTTACCTGATGCCATGGAGGGGCCTACTCCTATTTCGGCTCTTATACATGCTGCTACTATGGTAGCGGCGGGGATTTTTCTTGTAGCTCGGCTTCTTCCTCTTTTCAGAGTTATACCTTACATAATGTATTTGATCTCGGTTATAGGAATAATAACAGTATTATTAGGAGCTACTTTAGCTCTTGCTCAACAAGACATTAAGAGAGGTTTAGCCTATTCCACAATGTCCCAATTGGGTTATATGATGTTAGCTCTAGGTATGGGGTCTTATCGAAGCGCTTTATTTCATTTGATTACTCATGCTTATTCCAAAGCATTATTATTTTTAGGATCCGGATCCATTATTCATTCAATGGAAACTATTGTTGGATATTCTCCAGCTAAAAGCCAGAATATGGGTCTTATGGGAGGTTTAAGAAAACATGTACCAATTACCAAAATCACATTTTTATTAGGTACACTTTCTCTTTGTGGTATTCCACCTCTTGCTTGTTTTTGGTCCAAAGATGAAATTCTTAATGATAGTTGGTTGTATTCGCCAATTTTCGCAATAATAGCTTGGGCCACGGCGGGATTAACCGCGTTTTATATGTTTCGGATCTATTTACTTAC